AAATGGCATAACCAAGAGGGGAAGATAGATAATATCCTGGTCTCGTTCCACAAATAAGCTTACTTTTCCTAAGCGAAGGCAAGCCAGCTCGTGCTTCTTCAGGCTTTCGTTCAGAAGATATTGAATCGCCTGCTCTTTCTTGTCTTGGTTGCAACCATGCCCTATATAATATAATAGAATCGACCATGATGCCCTTCCAATAAGGATTTTGTAAGGAATAGGATTCTATATGGCCCTTTCCTTTCTGTCGGCTTCGATACGGCTTTCTCTCTCTCTTACTTTGGCAACATGCTGGTGTATTTCATGCTGAAAGAAGACTTGCGTTCAGTTCACGTTGGAAGTTCCCCGTTCGTCGGTACGAAGAAGATATTGAATCCCCCTGGTTCCCTTGTTGTTCTATTTCACAAGACGGGTAAAGAAAGGAACAGATTGTCCCGAACAAGTACGAAAGTGAGTGTCTTTCTACTACCACAGAAAGCTTCGAAAAGTCGTCTTAGGCATTGGCGCTTTTGGACTCTACGCTAAGTCGTGATCGTGTAAATCTCCCTCAGGGGACCACAAGGAGTAGACATTCCCCCAACTCAGAATCATTTGGAGAACTCCGGCTCGTCCGTCACTTTTGACTTTTGTCTACTGATCCCGATTCCGCTGGGGTTTAGACGGATCCAAAGCAGGCTCGGGGACCGGCCTTAATTTAATAAAGGCATTTTTGGGCGGGAATTACTCTGTTATCTCGCATTCGTCATTCGGGGAAGACTTTTTTCATCTCTTATGAGATTTAAAAATCGAGAGTGTCCTGTGGATGACGTTCTGTGCTGTCCGCGCACAACCTTGAAAGTAGAATCCTCATATTCATATGAAGAAGCGTCGGATGAACTGCTTGGTATTCCCTCTAAGAGCGGAACTTTCTTTCTTCAATGGAATCCCTAAGCGGCTTCCTTTGTTCTTTCTTTCTTTACCCATAGTCTTTTGCAAATAGAATAGCGTATTCGCCGCCCGAGCGTTCCTTTCTTTTCTTTCTTTACGCCGTTCGGCTTAGAAGAGGAGATGGAATGAAAATGACATAGTTTTTTACTGATAAAAGGTGTTTTACGAAAATTCCACTCAAATTCCACCTTTTTTTCTAGTAAAAATGGCATACTTTTGGATCCACGTCTGTGATCCACGAAGAAAGACGCGCAACCTTAAGCGTAAGCCGCGCCATCTGCACCAGTTGCTTTAGATGCAGGAGCTGCAGGAAGAATAGCAGCTGCCCTTCCCTTCGAGCCAATGCCACTCAGCCGCTCAGCCATACCTCCTTTGTATTTGCAGTTTCAAGATTTGAGAACAGTACTTCACTTCGGTTACCATTTTCAAGCCCCGCGTTCTTTCCTGTCCCAGGTTCCATTAGTATGGAAGATTTTCCAAGTGAAATCTCCTAGTAGATGCACGAGTGAAAAAGTGCTTTCGTTGTTGTGGAATCAAAACCTTCGTATCTTAATGCACGTATTTCATTTATTCGGTTGCAGCTTCTCATTGCAACTGGTCACCGAGCAAGCCCTTCTTCTTTCAGTAATTCGCTTTACTGTCGGTTCATTTCAGTCCAGTAATTCCCTGCCGGTTCATTGCATTCGAGTCCCTTTCATTGGATGTCAGTTGCAGGAGAAGGGAACCCAAGTAATTCCATATCTATGGATGGGGTGGTACTCGGCTTCAACGATTGTGGCGCGAAATCCTTCATTGGCTAAACAATCAGATGTTCACGAATCGTCTGCCTGTGTGGAACGCCCTTCGACACAAATCTTTCAAGTCGGCCTAAAGAACCCAAATCTTGATCCGAGAGAGGAATCCCTTATCTTTGAGACTACCCTTAGGACTCTATAAAGTCATTAAAAATCTATTCTAGTGTCAATGCCCAATGATTATCTTATAATCTATCGCTCTGCGAGCCCATTTTTCTTTTGCGTTACTGAAAGGCTGTTCAAACAATGAAGCTGAATACGAAGCGCTCATTGCCGGCCTCCTGGTAGCCTTACAAATTTTTATAAAGGTCTTCACACGATCTATGGGGATTCGCAGTTAATCATTCGCCAGTTCTAGGGTACATATGAAGTACGAAAACCAGAATGAATGCCCTACCACGCCATGACTATGGAGCTCATGAAACAGTTCGAGGCTACTCGAATTCTGCCACGTACAAAGACAAAGGAGAAAGAACGACAAGGCAGACGCATTAGCCAAGTTAGTAGCCACTGACGCAGCCTCCCCTGGTGGTAGAACAGAAGTCATTATGTTAAACTAATACCAAGAATCAACATCAGGCTAACACAGCCACCAAATCTTTCAGTGCACATTGCACTCTTCATACCAAGACCCGAGCAACATAAGTGCTCGCCATACTCCATAATCACATCAATAACAAAAAGAATAAACTACGAAGGTTTAAGTTTACAGGCCCAAACGAATATACATGTATATGCACTAACAACAGTGTGCAGGAAAACAAAAAGAAAAGAATGGGATCAGTCATCCTCGTCGTCCTCATCATCATCGTCAGCTCCAGCCCTGGGTCCCACAACTGGCTACACCCGAAAGGAAGCATCGATCTCTCTAGGAATCACTCTCAGTCTCAAAGGAAGACAAGTCATCTACGGTAAATAGTAGAACGAACTCACTATCTGAGCCCTCAGCGCCTGGATCTCCTGCTGCTGACTGGCTATCAACTCCTGCATCCGAGACTGCTCTGTCCTGGTGATCAAAACCTGATCGGAGCCTATGTGATGCTGCAAGGTAAAACAAAGTTCAGCAAGATTCTATCAAGGAATACATCAAGGGAAAGCAGATTTACCGGCCAGTGGTCAAGTACCTTGCCACCGACCATCATACCAACAAGGACAGGGGTGACATCCACAATGAAGCCAATGGGGATGCTCCTGAACCAAGTAAGGTAATCCATATCCGCTGCCTGAAGTCTCTCCTCAAGAGGTTGATCATCCATAGCAGCGACCTAAAAAGTCCAGTCATATGAGTAGGAGGATCAATCGGCACCCGTACCACTCCATCGATCTGTCGAGTAAACGGCTACCCAAGGTAGAGCTCCCAACTCTCAGGACTATAAAGAAGAAATCTCTGCCTGGAGAGAGCGAAAGCATCTGTAGCCTCTGGAGTATTAAATAACTTACTCCCGACTCCCGACATAAGGAGTAAAGGAGAGCTACACGAGCAGAACTTCGAAAGTAAGCCTCACAACAAAAGGAGAGGAAGAGATCAGACAAGAAGGTTGATTATACATCTCCCTGATCCTCACTGACAAACTCGAGCTGGCAACGAACTGTCATAAAATAAAGAGAAGGCGGAAGGTTGCTCCTACAAGTAGCATTCCCCTTCTAAATCTAATCCAGTTAGCGGTCTACAAGCCAGGGAAGCACCCAAGGCGCTACTTGACAAAGTCGAGTCTCCTTACGCTTCCCTCCCTGCAGTAATCCCACACGCGGGTAGACGAACGGAGTGAAGGAAGTGAGTCACTTTCCTGTAAAGGATTAGTATTCAGCTTTAGTTCATCTTCTTTTAATCGCTTTCTCCCGAGTTGCTTTCTGCGCGTAGCGCGTAAGTCAGCTTAATAGCAGGTTGGTCTTGCTGGTCCGAAAGCGGCTTCAGCAGCATTTTATGTTTTTGCGGCTTCTTCTGCTCTTGAACGGCAGTCCGAGATCCGTAAAGGGGGTCTATTCTCTCCTTTTGTAAAGTAGGATTACGATTCAACTGCAACCGGTCTAATTTAATAAGACCCAGTTCACAGGTCTAAGAAGGGTTACCAATCAGAGAAAGGAACGGGAAAGGAAAGTAGATACTTTTGTCCAAAGTAGACTACCGAAAACCAATCAAAGCAGGGAGGGGCGGACGATTACTTGCCTTTCTTGGTCTTGTAGTCAAGAGCACGAAGGGACTCACTGAATTCAATACAATTGGCAACAACTGCGGACGAACACTTGAGCGGAGTTAGAGAATAGGGGAAGACACGCAGTCCCACTCCTCAATACTTTCAATCGCTACGACGAAGACGGCTACGCTCAATCACTGCGTTCGTCTCCTTCGTGAGTAGCCCATTTCCCTCTCTTCCTGGCTTGGACTAGTACCGGAAAGCCGTCCCACCTGCTCTGTCCCAGACCTCAAGGCGAGTCAGACCCTGGCCCTATCAACAGGGGACGAAGACCTCGCTTTGGCGGATCCTGTTTCCCCTTAGCCGCCGAGCATGAGTATCTTCCGGGTGGCCCTCTACAAAAAAGTTTGATTTTTCTCGTTCATTCGGTCATCAAAGACATACTCTGCAAGCCAGTTTCCCCTGTCAGCATAAAAACATATAGTATTATCCAATCGGGGAACCTTCATTCCCCCGCTGTATCGAATTCTTTGAGTGTCCAGCCTGCTTTCTTTCTTTGTTCAGTCGGAAGACTTTATCAAAATACTTTTTTTTTAGTCCCCGTCCAACAAGAGAGGTAAAGCCTTTCTATTCAAATGAGACGCACTCCCATTGTCTCGATAAGGTCAGCAGCAGGGCATACAGCAGGGATTGAGTAGTCTTGGGAGGCGGACTTCTAGTCCCCGGTTACTAGTTGACGACGTTGTTAACTACTAAAACTGAAAAAGTCTTTTAAGGGCGGAAGATCTTTCTTTCGCTTAAAATCCCAGTTTGGATGAGCAGAGTTACGCTCGATTTCGATTCATACTGAAAAATAGGTGAATAGTTGATAGCAGATGGGGAAAGCTAAAGGCAGAGCTTGGATTGGATTTTCCAGTTGGAAATCCGTCAGAAAAACTGTACCTTGACAAGCCCCACGATGCTTCTGGCAGCCATCATCGCAGGGACGAAGAGATTCCCAAGACCAGAACTATAGACTCATTCCGCACCAGACCACTAGCAAAAGGCAAGGGGTTTCGCCCGAAGCGCACTTCTGTCGAACGAAAGGACTTGGCGGGACCCGTCAATGGAAGATGGCTAGCGAACCTCAGTGCGTGGGGAAAGGTCATAGAGTTTACAGCCGAAATGCTGCATAAAAGGAGTTAAATTAGGTGGCTTCACACAAACCAATCGAAAGACGAAAGACCAACCTAAACGTGAGAATCGGCTCGAAGATCAAAGGAATTCCTCCGGGTAAGGTGAGGCCAAGCTGCGGAAGGAACTCTCCGTCCAAAGAGTATAGATAGAGTCGGAAAATAGGCCCTCTGGAGGTGAACCTGTGACTTCGCCCTGTTCTTATGGCGGACAATAGCAACAACACGATCTCTCGGAAAAAAAAAAGACTAAAGCCCTATCCAAGATGCCCCACCAATCAAAAAACGCACTGCAGAGCCAGGGCCCCAAAGTACGCTTTTGCTCGCTCCGCAAGTAAGTACGAACCTGGCAAAGAAGCAATGTCGACCACCCCTAAAGGAGATCGGCGAGCCCTTTTTCCTGATGCATGGGACAAGGCCGGGGAGTAGAAAGACTATAAGCGCACGCAGCCCTCGGGCAAACCTCTAACCAGGCTGATGAAACCTAACCAGAATGTTAAATCAATGACGTCGGTCGTTGTGATCCTTCTTTCCCTTCCAGCCCATCTTGACTATTCCTAAAAAGAAAGGAAGGCTCAGAAGGACTCGCCCAAAGCAGAAATTGAATATACAGATGGAATGGTTCATCAACATGCCTCGGGAGCATGAGAGCGGGACCTTATGGGCAAACAAAACAAATAATCCTTAAAACTTGTATGTAAGGCTAACCTACCCCTGGTAAAAGGTTATTCCAATCTTTCGGATAAAACCTAACCGACGATTCATATTCTGGCAAGGCCCTTCTTACTGGGCGTCTCTCCGCAAAGGCGCTTCTTTCAGTATGAGTTGACTGACCTACTGACAATGTAATAAGATAAGAGGGCAATGAAATGAAATAGAAATCATTCTCTCCCTCTGAGCGCTATTGTTCTTTTCTTTCCCACCCTTGAAAGATATAGATTTTGAGTCTCAAATAGCTTGATCGGTCGAATGACCAGAAGGGGCTTGCTAAAATCACCGCCTTTGTTCGGTAGTTCGGTTCAGTTCTTAGCATAGGATACGGCGTTCCTTTCTTAATTCATAAGAGGGGGAGTTTCCCTTTATACTGAATTTAATTAAGAAATAAAGACGCGGTAGAAAAAAAAGCACCAATCAGTCAAGCTCGTGGCGCGTAGTGCAACATAGTTCTCCTAACTTGGAGGGCGGAAAGCATGCTGGTACATTTGCTTCTTATCTCTGTGCGTCTCGCGCCATATTTGATTATGATAAACATCACAAAGCCCACCCGGGGCGCGTCTCGTTTGATTTATTTCGAAAACAACCTAGGTCTCATAAGAGCCCCCGTAGAATCTCCCAAGCATGGTTGATCTTTACGCCTGTGACCAGCTTTCTGAGTCGCTCAGCGGTAATATATTCCCTTTCCTTCAAGTAAATCTAACCGAGCCCAAGCTAACAACAGCCCGATCCTTGCCGGATCTTATAGAGCGAGAGTAGTCTTACTCAACCGAAGACGCTCCCTTCCCTCTTCCCTTAGAGATGTAGCTTCGAAGCAGTAAGCTCTGTGCTCTTATTCTTTCGACCAATACAAGCCCGAAACCGCCTCCAACCCCTAATTATAATTATACGCCGACCCGCTTGCTTGCCCATATCAAAGAAGGGAGCTTCGGTCCCGCTTGCTGCCTCCTGGAATGCAGGATACTTACCCTATTATCTTGCTTAGTAGAGGAACGATGTGCGCTAACCTTCTAACCATATTGGTATCTGACTCTTGAAAAAATCATTTCACGCCGGTCCGTCTACCATTATTTATATGTAATTGTTCGTTCGCTTGACCTGGAAGTTCGGTTATGAAACCCACCCCTTTATTAGTATTAGTAAGCCTTTGCAGGAAAGCGCTTAATAGTGTGGTAAACCCCGCCGACCTTGGCTATCGCCTTTCAGCGCCGCTAAGATCACCAATAGAATAAATGGGAAATCCGCCCTCTTGAGTCAGCGGAAGTGTAGTTGTCACTTTATCTTAATAGGTATAGCTAGCGGGGGGGTTAAGGGGGAATATCCGCTAGCCGAGCTGAAGCTCAGATATGAATTGGTGAAGTTCGCCACGAAGAAGAGCCATCTTTGCTTTCTAACAAAACTCTAAAAGTCGCGAAATGGAGGATCGAAGACCTCAGCTGAGAAAGAGCATTCGGCTGATGATGTGACAAAAGGGGTCGGGCTTTCAAGCAACCAACTGGCTTTAACGAAGAAAGACACAACCATTATTACTTACGATAGAGTGCCCCAGTTCCCGGAGATTCGTTAGAAGAGGAGGTGTGACCGAGATTCAATAGAAGAAGAGGTTGTGCTAATGAGATGGGACGAGAGTGGCAATGCGTCGTGTGATGCTTCGGCTGTAAGCCTTGTCGGAGCCCTAAGAGTGGAAATTCTGGCTTTATTGTTGTACGATGATCTCAAAATCATCCCTTGAAAGCCTAATAGGGGACTTGCCCCTTCTATAATCTTTTCCTGGATAGCTGGATAGAGAGTACGTCTGCGTGTCTATTGGTCTTGCTAGATGAGATGAGGCATACTTGGCCCCTCAACCATTGCCACTTTCTTTATTTGTTGTGTTGTGGAAGGGTAAGAAGCCGAAGGAAAATGACACTAGCTAACCAACGGAGAGAGAGAAGGCCACAAAGAGTACATTCCTCGCTCGAGACCGAGACAGAATAGAATTCGATTATGCCTCACTTATCTTATATGCCGGGTCCATGCAGTCTCACTCTGCTTTCTCTTCCCCCGCTAACAGATAGTTGATATAAGACTTAGAAGTCAGGGACTACTTCTCCTCTTAAGTCAACTATCCACTCTCTCTTTCTTACCCGAAGAAAGGTCAACCTCTTTTCTTCTCTTCCTTATAGCATAGGTTGCTCTTTTTCCCTATAGGGAGTAAGGGTATCCGGTCAGTCCTCTTCTCTTGTTCGAGAATCCACAGCAATAGATGAGACTGTTGGGATTGAGCTTTCCTTGGTGGAAGCTCTCTCTGTCGGTATTACCGCTGCACTCGGTCAGTGACTCTTGCCTTTAGTATAGTATGAATAGGCCTGTGCCATGAGAACGAAATTAGTCCCACGAACAACTAACACTATTCTTCCTATTCGCATAGCCCTTTCTTGTGCATCATAGGCTGTCGGTCCTTGCTTCTTAGCGCTCCGTGGGTCAACCAGGCTAGGTCCTCCCACTTCTTCAAACCGGGGCTTTGATCGAGATAGGAAGACTAGTTGCCCTTCTTCTCTTTGTCCAATCATTCCCTTTGATAAAGTCCCAGAGCCTATTCTTGCAAACAGCCTTTTTTTTGTCCTAACTGCGCATTTGAAGCTTCTTCTATCAAAGAGCTTGGGCATCTTTCGATGAGTAGGTCCGGAAAGAGAGTTAAGGCAATACCCCCCCGTCACTCCGCCTCTTTCTCTTTTTCATGTGAAGGGGGTGCTTTCGGTAGTGACTAGACCACTTCCATGTCATACCCTTATAAACGGGGATGTATATCCGATCTTGCTTGGCCGAAGAGAAGTAGTGTAGTCAGGGGGGCCTTAGTTAGCGCGTAGCCAAACTACGGCTTAACTTGACATTGCCTACTTTTCTATCAGGTTCCGTGCTTTCCGGTCAGTAGGTGAGGATAGCTCAGTTCAATAGCCAGGGGATTTAGCCGAATATTCAGGAGATCAATAAGTATGCTGATAAGCCGTATCTTGCTTTTATTCTGTTTGCTGCTCCTCCGGAAACGACTTTCTTTAGCCAGGAGAGAAATCAGTAGGCTTCAAAGCGCACTACTGAATTAGAGGAAGAGATAGGATATTCCATAGATGCCGAGTTTACATCAGTGGATCTAGTTGTTGACTATGAAGGTGGTACAGAGGCAGCAGCATTCCCGATGCCGGTCCTATATGATGAAATTCCCTACCCCTCAGGACTTATCCTCCGAATCAGCAAACTACGGCCCAGCTAGATACGGCTTTGTTGAAGCAGTCTCTTTCAACGAGCAAACAGATGAACTGAAATAGCCCCTTTCTTTAGTCAGAAGAGTGGTGTGACCTTTCCTACTTCTCGTTAGTTCCTTCTTGCCGGAGTGCGCCAGTTCAGGAGCGAGGGATAAAAACCACGGGCAGCAGTTCTCTATCTCCTATAGTACGTCTCCTTTGCCTTGAAAGCCATTAGCTTTGTTTGAGCAGTACTTTTCGGCTTGACTTGAATGAGTGGAGGAGGCTCTATGCTGATGCGGTCCTAACTCATCTCCCTATCTTGGGATCGGTCCAGACGCTCAGCAATGTTAGCCATGTCGAACTCGTAAGCAACAGAATCAAACTCAGAATCCACAGCTTATGATGAAACTAGATCGACGGAGGAAACGAGCTCTCTTTCAGATCCTTACACTTCGGCTAAAGGAGATTACTCGGCTACAGTTGCTTCCTCTCTTTCACCTGAACCTGCTAAGGTTGGGCGGATTCTTCGGATAAACCTCCTTCATTCTACCTGGGTCTTTTCTGTACCTTCGTTAGCTTCCTATGAAGCCAGTATGCCTCTTTGCACACCTTCCCCCCCATCCAATTCGGTGCCTAGCCTCTTTGTCATAGAGTACATGCGGAGAACCACTTTTAAGCATGAGTTGAGCACTGGTCCTCCAAAGTATGGGCAGTAGTAATGGTTCAAAAAATGCAGGGAGGAGCAGGGAAAGAGCCTGCCCCATCGTCCAAGTACTAAACGGACCTTAAACTAGAGCCAGGAGACAGATCCGAATACCCACACTCGAGGAACAGGCCAACGTAGCTTACGGGGAAGGGGATCAGAAAGACTAAACCGGGAGTGCAGTTACGGTAGCTAGTTTCGTGAGGAAACTCTTTTTTCGCGGGTTCCTTAAAGCAAGCTTTTGGCTGTGCAGATGGAGATCTGTTGAGATCAGCGCTTCCGGCGGTTCAAGGAAGGGAACCGAGACTCCGGGCAAGTCGATCAGAGCAAGGACCAGAGAAAGACGTTAGAGCTAGTACAGGTTTAGTTCCATCTATCTCTTTCGGGAAAAAGGCTAGTTGGGTACGCTCAAAAGTGAAGTCAGTTAGTGGAGCCCGTTACCGTTAGTCAAGTGATTCGCTCAGTAAACGAGTAGAAAAAACCCTTCTTTCAAGTCAAGTGGAAGAAAAAGATAATGCGCTCCCGGAGAACAGAATCTATCCTTTCGGCTCAAGGCTCAGTGCTCGGTAGGTCGTAGATAAAACGGTTAGTTGCGTTACGGGGGGTCGAGGGCTATTTTCCAGAATAGACCTTTAAAGTCAGCCTTTCAAGAGTAGCCCTTCCACAAGCGGATGGAAAAGGGGAAAAGGTACCTGGAGTTCTTGGGCTAATATAGGTCCAGCTGATCAGAGGGAGGAAAGGGCAGAGTGGTTTGATGAATTTACTATTCCTTGCAGTCCTATTCGCTCGTAGAAATAGAACAGAGAGGGTTAAACGAAACCGTTGTTAATGCTTGTAGCTTGCGTGTAGTAAATAAATGCCTCAGGCATTCATTTCTTATGCGGTAAAGACAGAGTCACTGAAGGTATCTGAGGAAGGGAGAGCTACCGAGTCAGTAACCGGTCCGAACAGGCTATCTTCAAAAAACATATCTGTCTAGTCGTCCCAAAAAGCGGTAGCGAAGCTCAGGTGGTAATGCAAGTGCGCGGTGAGCGTAGTAGCCCCCTCCTTGTACAACCAAGCTAGTGAGGGCCTTTAAGCCTGTAAGAAGTAGGGCAGCTTTTTCTCTGGAACAAAGTAGCTCCCTCGGAGAAAGAAGCCCTATCTAAAGGGGGCATCCCTCCATCTCTCTTTTCCTTTATCTTGGATTTATTAACCCCTCTTTTAGTCGAACAGCTCTACCAAAATAGGTCAGTCGAGGACTCGACCGGGTACTCGGCCAGTAGAGTAGATCCACTATAGCTTGCCCTTTCATCGTCTTTCGAGAAGTACACGTAATGTCAAAGAAGGAATGACTATCTAAGTTGGTTAATGCCGGTAAGTTCGAAGAACGAAATCCAAGTTCTATTACGTGTGGGGGCTACCTATTTGGCAATGTTCAAGTTGAAGCTTCTAGTCAGAACGATTAGTTTAAATTCCGGTAGTTGTTTCTGTGGTCCGTGCTCTTAGGCGAAGAGTAAGCTATATTGGGTTAGGACGTAGTGCCAGACTGAAGTCCCACACTTAAGAAATAGCTCAGAAACAACCTCAACATACTAATTAGAGGGTAAAGTAGTAGCTAATCACTAATCAAATAATAGGGAGGAGGAAATAACGGGAAATAATCATAATGGTAAACCAGAGTCACCGGTTGGAGTAAGAATTTTGTGTCGAAACGAAAGTCTCATCTGAGAATTCCAGTCTATGATGGGTGGAATAAGCCTCTGGATGATGGTTTTTTTATCTTCAAACCCATCTCTTGCATGGGTTGATTCACTGTAATGGGTTTGGTCATCTACTCTGTATTAATGAAATTGAAGGAGGGTAACGGTATCTCTGCGGCAGAGAAAGAATGGATCTTTGGGATAAAATCTGCACAAATCTCCGGACCCGGTAATGAAAATACCTAAATTACTCATTTTTGTAAGATTTTTCAACAATGAATAATCTTAGTTTCTGGGGTTTTCTTTCTTTTACAGGAAAATTACGGTTTAGGATGTGTCGAAAAAGCGATCAATGGATCTTCGGTTGCTTCATGGGGTTGCGTACGGGCATCCGTGGTTCGGTAGATGGGGGTAAAGATTCTGCCATGGAAGCTTTGGAGTGACCGAAAACAATTACGACAGAGCAATCGACATTCTTAGTTCAATTGAACTTGATAAGATCATCCAAGATTTCAGTAACACGAACCGATGCAGAGAAATCAAGCAAGTCATTCGTTATTACCAAGATTTGAGTGAGACCCAATTGATCACAATCAGAGATCTTCTCAGAGTCATGCTTACTCTCAAATCCCAAGCTCCTGCGCAGAGGAAATCGATCATGGCTACCGCTCTTTTCTACTTCTTCAAGACTTTCAACCAGAAGAGCCCTGCAAAACAAGGATCTTGTGAGATAAAAATCTGTGAAGTCAATACTGCAATCGCTAATATGGATAGCAGATGGCCTGCAAGAAGATTAGAATATGCAGCACAAATCATTGTTAATGCATTGAAAGAAAAGAAAGAAAACAAGTTTAGCCATGGCGGGATGAGTCGGCAGGAAGTGCAAGACGCAGCTCGGCTGCACATTGGTGATACGGGTTTGCTAGACTATGTGCTGAAATCGATGAATAATGTAATCGTTGGAAGTAACATTGTCTGTCGTGCTGTGAACCCATCAACTCGGGGAATACACGATTCATGAGCTTGGTAATTGTGTTCTGATCAATGAACCGGAACCTGAAATAGTTCCTGAGCCACTTCCAGTACCTGCTCTAGCGCCTGGGGCTGATGTTTACAGTGATGTCGTCTACTTGTATACAAATGTACTATTGGGTTACCCGGAATCAGAATTGGTTGAGTTGGCGACTCGGGCAATTTTGGACAGCAAGCACTTTGTGAAGGAGTGGCCATTTAAGGATGAAGATGATCAATTTCTGAGATTCATTTGCCGATTGATGCCAAGTTCAAGAGAGCTAAAATATGAGTTTACGAGGGGCAAAGAGCGAAGGGGACTAATGAGACTAGCTAACCAACTAAGAACTTGGTAGATATATGCTCGAGAAAGCCCGGCACACTGACCATGTTACAGGACTGTATAAGTGGCATAGGCAAGAAATCTCCAAGTGTAATAGGGTTTGGTTTCTAGCAGTGCCCCGGACCGAGGAACCGTACAAGACTTATCGACTGCGTGGACTTGGACTATCGGTTTGGGTGATGACCCTCACTGGGGCGTTGGGGAATTCAATAAGGACTGCCTCCTTCGCTACTACCAACAGGGGAATTGCTTAACTACTTAACGCAATCACTCACATCCGGATTCTTACTACTTGGAGCGGTCCAGAACCGGAATTGATACAAGAGCCTTGCGAACTCTACCTCCAATGCTACTAAATAACTAAAACTTGCTACTACGCTAACTACTAATATGACTCTCCCTTACTACCGGTCAAGCAAGCTCTCTAACACTTCCCGTAACTCAATTAGTTGATGCTAGAAAGCTTGGTTCTGATCCCGGTGATGAGCTAACTAAAAGACTCGAAGAAAGGTTTTATGCGGGTGGGTGTTCATTTGCAGTTGCTGGTCGGGGCCGTGGGGATGGAAAGAAAGATGAATAGTTCGGTTGGCCTTTGCCTGGCACTGGAACCGGAGATGGAGACAAAGGTGGAGCTTACTCGCTTGAATCGCTTGGATCACCTGCGGAGATGCTGGAAACTTTTGCCTACTGGGGTCTGCTTGCTCCGGTAGCAGGTCCCTAGCTGCTGGTAGAGGGAGAGAGTAGGAAGGATTTGAAATCTTGCTTATTGACTTCTCCGGTACCGGGGGTGGGAATAGGAAGAGATTTCATCACTCACTTAGATAGAGGCCGAATCGAATAAGCGAGCGCGGCTATTTCATCCGCATCTGTTGTCGTTGAAGGAATACGAGCAGCAAGAATGGCTATTTCTGCTCTTGGAGGAAGGGCCAGTAGCTGTAGTAGTGGAAGTAGTAGCGGTCAGTCTTTTTGCTGTTACAGAAGCAATAGGCTTGGATGGGCGTGATAGCTTGAAGAAGGAGTACCGGGCTCAAGGCCCTTTTTATTTGTGACTTTGACTCTGCTGGAACTGGCTTCTGTTTTGGATGCGCTTCTCTCTTTCCTCCCTGTGCCTATCTTGAATGAGGAATAGCCTTTAAAGCAGTGCTTGTTTTCAAGGAACTTCTTAACTTACTATGAATCGCATCTCTCAAGTTAGAAGGATTTGATATTGGGCATTGCCTTCCCTTACTTACTAATGGGCAATCAGTCCAGCCTTTTCTGATTCACGTGGCAAAAGCCCATCTAAGAGCCTATTCATGTGCAGCTGACTAGGGCAAAATAGAAGGGAAAAGGGCTAACGGAACTCCCCTTCTCGAGTTCGATCCGCAAGCTTCATGCTTCCTTCATGCCCTACCTTCACGCTCTACTTACTTCATGCTTTCCTTACTTCTCTTCTTTCCTTCGCTCCCGTACTCATCCTTGAGTCGACATAGGATTGTGTCTACAATACGCATTTTTGTGAGAAACTCACCCTCGTCCGTACATATCACGCTCCTATGTCGGTCGAGCAAAGTTTCATCTTTTATTCTCGCTAGTGTGAAATCTATGAGCTTGACCGAGGTTGGGCTGTACGGGATGACGGGTGCTTGATTGGGTTGGTTTTCTTTCCAAATTTGGATGGGTGGGATGAGGCTTCAAACCCGGCATCAAAGACTTTTCGAAAATCAATGTATAGACCAGTAATTGCGTAGTATAGTAAGTATAGATCAGAGCAGGCACAACATCACTGTCAAGGGCATTCTTTCTTCCGACTTGACATTCGAAATAGAAAGCTGTAGAGGATCCTTAACCATCTTCCGAAGTTTTCAATAATCTACTAATGAACGAAGAAATCAGTATCTCTACTCGACGCCCCGGATCGAGTAGCACAGTGAAAGGGGGCCAAATTCAGACTAGCGATGTGGAATTGATCGAAACGCATTAAAGAAAGTGACGAAAGAGAAGACGAAGTAAGAGAAGGAGGGAAGGAGCGCTACAACTAACGTCCTAACAGCCAGCGGAAAAAGGCTCTAAGTGCTTCGCTTCAGCGGCGGGCATTCTTTCTTCTTATTAGTAAGATAACGAAAGTCATACATTCGCTTAGCTACAGGAAGACTACGGATAGCTCTCCTCGTTGAAATAGATAGGTTCGAGCTCCCCCCTCCCGGGGACCCCTCACTATGGTACGTATCTTTATTTATTAAGAGTGCCTGGTCCCTTTTCCCCGCTTATCTCTATCTCTCCTTAGCTCTTCGATAGCATCCATACTGGCTTAGTTAGCTACATGACTCAGGAGGATAGTGCGGCTACCCTTACGCGAGCTTCTCGAGCTATAGTCAGAAGCTCTCCGTCGCTGCGCTATGAGAAGAGATCCCTAGGAGTTCTTCTCTTTACCTTCTTGGATCTATTATTCTAATTTATCTTTCTATACTAGTAAATGGGCTTGCTTGCTGGGGGGTGCTAACCACCCAAACCCACCTAGTTAGCTACTACCGATTAGTAAGATTCTCTATTCTTATCTGTCTTTGCTTCCTCTACCCTTCCTACTGGGTACTGCTAACTATTATAGGAGGTATGCAAGCAAGATCGTTTGATTTCCTCCTTTGTCCAGTAGATGGCCGGCTCCCCGTTGTCGTAAACGACGTTTTTGAGAGAATTTAAGTTGAGGACTACTCTACTACCATCATGCCGGCCTTTTTAACTGTGTCCTCTTCTACTATCTAGGCATCCATCCCGGAACTGCAACCTTTCAATCCTGAATCAAAGGTAATTTCATACATCATGTCATTCGCTCATCCTTCTCCTCGTCGGGGTTACTCCCATTTATCTCTACTCTACTCTATCTAGAAATAGAAGGAGCAAGGCTCTAATCCCATTTTACCTATTGATTAGAGTCGGTCCCTCTTTTACCCTATCTTATGAATGAGGACCGCTTCATCTAATTGGCAAAAGCACATGATTCAGTTTCATTCTTACAACTATCCTTTTGGCAGGTTACTATACTATTTTATCTGCTTCCCACAGGTCTTAACAAGAAGATCCGCCTTATCATCCTTTCTCCGTATCATCTTTCGGTGAAAAGGAGGAATGCTGGTAGGAAATCCTTCGAGATATATATAAGGAAGTCTCGTACTGAGTCCCCGGAACGTGGGAAGGATTCCCTTGCAAACAAGGAAGCAAACCACCCCTTGCAGACAGGTAAACTAGCTAGCCCCGATCGAGTGGGACACTGACTATGAATCCTGACTTTTAAGCCAGTCCTATTGAAGGTAACCAACCGAGGTAAGGAAGCAGCTATCTCCTTCAGAGGAACAAGTAGGTGCTGCTCGAACAGGAAAGAAAGCAAGGGCACAGCCGAACCGTGGATTTCTCATGGACATCAAAATCAGTCATTTCACAGCTATAGAAAATGAACTTTTCTCATTTGGATCCCCCTCTTACGAAGGAAAATCCCAATCACAGATTTCTCATCTATACAAAATGAACAATTCCACTTTAGATGTCCGTCATTAGAGTGGAATCGGTTGTTATGCCAAAAAGACGGGGAATCTAGAATTGTTGCAATTCGAATACGTACTTTAGGGCTAAAAAGCAATTGAAGGCTAAAATGCCGGGTTTATAGAATCTGTCAGGACAGCTGAGACGTAACTGCAAGTTCCATAAGCCGGTTACCGAGCAGTCTTAAGAATCTCCTGAGGCTAGCATGGGCGAAGCGAGACATCAAAGAAATTACATAGATATAGATAAAGAAGCGCGTGCACGCGCGTGAACTACTTGAATCTGATAGCGTGTTGAGAAAAACGGCGGAATATCGTCTGCAAAAGGAGAAAGGGGCGAAGGAAGATAGCATGAGTATGAAAGTACTCACTCTACTACGCTCTTCGATAGCATCACTCTTGGCTTAGCAACCCGCCTCAGAACTTATTCTATCCGCTAGCCCAGCAGTAAGAGAGAAAATAGACTATCCATCCATGCTTGGATCGGGTGCCTTTGGGGAATAAGATGAATCGATCTGCTGGCCCACTGACTGAACGATGATTTCCTCCCTAGCAGCGAGTAGACCGATTGAAAGCGTTCATCCGAAATCCGAGACTCCCTATTAAGTGGATCTACACGTCGAAATTGGCCCCCACACCTTCGAGATTACATTTCAGGTGTTGGATATCCCAGCAGCCTACAATCTCTTGCTTGGGCGACCTTGGGTTCATTCAGCTGGAGCTGTTCCTTCTAGCCTGCATCAGAGTCTCAAATATGTCATCAAAGACCACTTGGTCACCGTACATGCTGAGGAAGACCTCATGGTTCTGCAATCCTCTGGCATCCCTTTTATTGACATCGAGAACGACTTGGCGCCAGATGCCTTTCTTCCATTCAAGTCATATCAACAACTTACGTTGCAGAAGGGACAGCTATCCCCAAGCCCAAGATTCCTGAGGCCAGTCTCATGGTAGCTAAAGTGATGATCGAAAATGGTTACAAACCCGGAAAAGGTATAGGGCATTCTCTGCAAGGAATGGCTAACCCCATTGGTGCGGAAAAGAATGGAGACAGATTTGGGCTAGGATACAAGCCTACCAGAAAAGACAAGGAGAGAATCGCTGCTGAAAAGCGAGAGATAAGACTAGCTAAACTGGAAGGAAGGGACCCCGCGATCCCAGGTCTGGGAGAAGTTCCACACATCTCTGTGACTTTCCCGAAACCAGCTTATGTCTATCAGCCACAAGCTTTGCTCACTGCCTTAGCAGAGGATGATCCAGAAGCAGACTTGTTGGTGGAGCATTTGAACAGAGCCCTAAGCTATACAGAGCTGAAAGAAGTGTTTGACTACGACCACATCCCAGATGATGTCATGCAATGGGCCCTCGCCCAAACAGTCCAAGTTGCAACCATCCAGGCTCCGGCAGCCCCCTTGATCAATGCTACTATCCATCCCGCCACTCTGTCTGAAAGAGTTCTAGGCTGGGAAGTCACCCCCATTCCAAGCAGGAAATTGGGCGATAGTGGGTAATTAAAATACATATCTAGCACTGAATCCTATGCGACTTCCTGTACAAGTCGTCAGAGAATCTCTTTTTGTCAAAAGGCTTGCTATGTCCATCCCTTTTGTGTTTTAGCTGTACTAAGATGCATGCACTAAATAAAATCAGTCTTTCAAAAAGAAAAAGACGAAGAAATGGAAGGAGTGAGTGAAAGGCCGACCAAGTGATGCTGCCCAACCTCTTATAAAGCCAGGAAGGCATAGAAGTCCGTAAAATACGCTACTATGATTCCCTTACCTTTAGATCGGAATCCTAGGAGCATGGAGTTACCACCCTATAAGCCTGGAATCAGACACGTAGGCATTACCGTCTTTACCTTTATTTACCTACTCTCTTTACCTGCTAGAACTATATCTTTATAGGCCCTAGATCATGAGGTCTTTGGAGGGACAGTTATCAGACCTTAGAACCAACGGATGGATTGAATGGATTAGCGCCTTACCCTTCGAAAGTCTTTCATAGCCTGGCTTCTCCTTCATCAGATCCTTCTGTTCTGTAGACTAGGTCTTGAAGAAGCAGAAGAAGCAGAAGGGGACGAAGACGTCGTCTGCACAGATAAGGAAAGATAAGAATGGAATGGAAAAACACCAAGCATGTCTGGAAGATTCAAAATCCAACAGCCCGAGGTGCCGACGGATCTACTAAGCAAATTACAGCTGCTGAAGCTGCTCTTAACTGGCAGGCAGAAAATGCTAGCAAACAGAACCAAGTCCTTCAACAAATCTCCCAGAAGCAGAAGGAGTTATCTGAGCAGATCTCTTCTAAGTTTAGTCTGCTACAACGCCTTATTACTGAAGTCAAGACCAAGATTGCCGTCCTGGAGAGTGAATTATATGAGATTGTTACATCAGTCAAAGACTTCAAGAGAGCTTCTCATCTTATCAGCCAGAAAGAAGCAGAGAGGAAAAGCCTAGCAGCCCAGCTAGCCTCTCTCGAGGCAGCACAGCAGAAGCAAGCTCAAGATAGCCAAAGAGAAAGGGTAAGGTCAAGTTGATAGATAAGCCCACCCACTTCCATGAGTGACAGAGAGGGAGTTCGATCAGGAATGGACAGAAAATGCTAGGCTCCTTTCTTTCTCATGGGAGGGGTTCGCATCCAACCCTTATCGATACCCCTCGCTAGGACATTTAAGTGAGTCGGGTTTCGATCCGGTTCCGAAATGAGGCGGTGTTACCAATAACTCGATACCCCGCTGCTACCGAATTTCGTCCTTCCCCCTGACGGAACGGAATTCAATAAGAAGACGACCACGCAAGTGCATCCTTCATGGTGATAGACCAAACAAACTAATGACTCACAGTTCACATCAATGGCGGTGATGCTTAACGCCCTGACTCTGAACTTCGCTAGCATTCCTCTTTTCTAAAGTGTCATTCACTCTGTAGCCTGAAAAGCCTATTTTCGAGACTTTTTAGAGGTTCAGTAAATCCCCTTATCTGATAGCTGTAACAGGCCTGAGACTTAAATCAAATAGGTCGAGACTGATGCAAGGCTTAGTATCTCAGGATTCCTTGCTGCTTGCTGCACTCTTTTAGCTTATTAGCCTATCGGCCCTTAGCGGCCTTGCTTCCGGCTTATGGTCCAAAGGAAGGAGCTTGAGTTCATTGCGCATAAGAAGTACTAGACAAGCCTTTACCTTCCTTCACTCATTCACTCTTGAACTGGCTTTCCTCTAATGGGCTTATTTCCTAGCTGCACTCGTCTATGCGACCTCACCCCCTATGCATGCGACCGATGCCCCTATAGCCAGCCTTGCACTTCCAGATAGTCCCGTACCAGAGTTAAGGGCAGGAGATCTATTTAAGACAGATTTCGTACGGATTGCGATTGCACAGAGGCTTAGCTCAAAGGAAAGTACTTGCAGATAGTCCCTAGCGCATAAGTAGAGTCTTTGGGTTCTAAAGGGAAGAGCAGATAACTATTTAATAAAAGTTAAGAGCTTAACTGCTTACCAGTACTGCTACTACCAATTTGCTTAAGACTGCTATGTTTGACTTAACCATTCCTTAATTCCTTAAAGTAAGGAAAGTCAATAGATGTCCAAAACTATACGCACTCTCCTATATGAGATAGCTGTGAATGTCTTTTCTTTCAGAACTTCTCTTCACTCTCCGGCTTCCTGGCTTGACTCTGATCTTAATTGCATTACCTTGCTTCTATAAAAGTCAACAACTAATCGCTACCTTTCCTCTGCTACACTTGAAACGTTTGAACTGGAGTTCTCGCTCCTAGGCAAGTACCGTAGGAGAAAGCCTATTACAGAAGTATACGAGTATGAAAGGGCAGGAGATATCTTGAATACTGAAATCGATTAACTGCCTGCCTATTACCTCTGTGCTTATAGGATGCCTTGCTTTCCTATCCCTTCGCTTGCTTCCTTCTAAGGCTCGAACTACAACAAGAGTCCGAGCTCCTGTTCTTGCATATGAGCGCTCGCTAGCATTCCTCTGTGCTATAGTTTCATTCAAGTCGATATTGTACTTTACTTTAAAGAGATCCGTAGGCTCTCCTAAACGAAGCTTTGGGAACTCTAGGATTCCTTGCTTCAGTCTGCTAGGCTGGATTACAGGCTAGCGATTGAAGTGGTACAAAAGAGCTTGTTTTTATTCCTTAGTCACCAGTAGAGTTCTAAAGGAAAGGGAAGAGAGAGATTGAATAAAAGGAAAGGAATCAAACAAGCAAGGGATCGCGAGCCCTTACTAGAACAAGCTCATAACAAAGCTATCGCTAGTTCCATTACCTATACTATCACTTCTTTTTCGTATAAGACTTGTACCTTACGTGATAAGGGCCCCTGTCAGGTGCAGCTCAAGCGATCGGCCCAGGCCCTGGTTGACATAGTACCATTTCGTACCCTGATCGGTTTGGTCACTCATTGCTTTTGTGTGGGAATATATGTTAACAGAAGGTACACCCTCGTTTCAGGCAACCTGTAAAGTTCCCTCACCCGGTTTTTTCAATTATATAAGGGTTCGTTCCCTTAGAGGCGGCTAGTTGTGACTAGCTAGTACGGTAAACCGCGGGTACATGGCTTTTTTAAAGCGCTTTGGTTTTTAAGGCTTATATCCCTAACCTTGAGTTTCTACCACTGTCCCTGTTTAAATAAAATCTCTCTGAATCCCGCAGAAGGTTGAACTATTACCCTTTAATCTGTTCTTTTTAGGGACAACCTGAGTAAACCAATTTTACACTTTCTTTCGTGACCGTTAGCATCTCCCAACGGCTGGCTATTTGATCGGTCTAAACATCTTAATTTACCTAGGATGAGTATCTCCTCCCGGATTGGTGACCAGTTTGCCCTTCTCTCATAGACAAGCAGACGTCTCTTGTACGCAGCTAGGTGTATAACTATTCAGCAAGGCTAGTGTTGTCAAGCAGCAGGCATCAAGATTCCGACCTTAACAGATTTTTGCTTTATTTATTATGGGGAACAATTCTTCTTGAATCTCCGTTCTGGAAGGTAATTTGGTTGATTTGCTTCACCGAGAAGGAAGGGCTTATTCTATTCAGAACAAGCGCTAAAGAAGGGTAGGGTGGGATCTCTCCTAAAAGAAAGAATTGACCTCGAGCCTGTCCTACTTCTTCTTATCCCGTTCCTGACCCTGAGTGGAGAGGTTGGCCTTGAGCCCGGTATTCATTGATCACAGCAACAACAGAAAAGACCAGCAGCGGCTTCCCGAAACCGTATGGCTATTCCTTCCCTTGACCTTCCTTATACTTTTTCTTATACTAGCAATTCCGAGGAAATCCGATTTCATATTTCATAGTCACTCTTTTTGATTCTATAATCAAGTTTCTAGTAAAGACCGACTGGTCAAACAGAAGAGCTCTCGCTCAACGGACTCTATCATACCTGCGAACTCCTAGGTACCTTTTTGTCATCTTATGATTTGAAACTAGATTCTGCCTACACAAACAACTACGGTGTTGCTTGGTAAAAGCTCTTGTTTGATTGATTGTAATTGAGGATCAGAAAGATTTGTATGGAATGTCCTACCTGAGGAGGAGGGCGGGGATATCCCGACCCTACTATCATTTTGCCTTTGCAATGTTACTTGGTTTCACTCTATTTGAGAAATCCTTCTCTATACAAGTTCTCGGATTTCATCTCCTCGTATCCATTCGCTTCGTATTGGGATCAAGTAGTGGGGGCATTGGCTTGGTATGAACACGCATCTTTCCGTTTCGGCTAGTCTTCAATCCCGATGGTGGATGAGTAAACCCTTTCCTATTGGTATCATGAGAAGCGGCATACCTTCCCTGGCCATGAACTGGCTGACAACATGAACAGCGTGAGCAATGTCGGGTCGGGTTCTAAGTATATGAGTTCCCCAATGAGCTATGCACAACCTCTCCTTCCTTTCGGAGAACTACAACTCATAACTACTTTGGGAACTTAGAAAGCAGAAAGTAGAAATGCGATGAAACGATACCGTGCTTGGTTGGACTAAGATGCAACTTACCGAGGCTGGGCGTCCGAAGAATCGATGGTCCTTCCAATTACTTAAACGAGCTTCTTTGTTCATATCACTCATCGGCCTCGCTTAGGTTCGTCTCGATTCTCCCCAGATTGGGGGATCGCCTTTGACCTGCCCGACATGCTCTTTACTTGACTTCTTTCTTTTTCCTCAATCGTATCTCCACGAGAAGAAAGCCAGGGAGAAGACGACTAATCATCTCCTGAACCAAGCCCGTGTTGGAATAGCAGTACTAATAATCTACGAAACCAAGGAGGTATCCCCCTCAAGTGGAACAAGGAGTAGGCGCCCGAAGAACGAAGACGAATTTTCACTCCCAAACCAGCAATTAGAAAAGAGAGTTCACCCCTAGGGTCGAAGAAGGGGTGTGCTCTCGTTCACCTTTTTTTGACTGAAAGTCCACTAAAGAAGATGACTCTTTCCTTCCTATTCTCGATTCGCGGACTCGTCCTGACTTTAGGGAAGGGAATGAAGGAAGTTATTCCCTAATTTCCCAAAATAGTAGTTACCAAGTAAGAAGTTCAAACCAAGGAAGGAGGGTGTATTAGGGACTTGCTATAGCTCTTGACGGAGCTAACAAATGGGTACTTGTTGCTTGTCCTAACCCTTCGGCGCTTAGCAGCAGCAAAAATAAAAGTAATAGAACCCTGCAAAGCAGACTAATGACAAGGGAAAAAGAGGAGTAACCATAGGACGATATCGCGATAGGAAGGGACGATGTTCCAACAAGCCGGCTTAACGCACGATAAAAGGATATAACGTAAGCGCTAAAGGAAAGAAGGCAGATAAAGACAAAAAGGAAAGGCTACTTGCCTTATGACTAGGGATTACCCTCACCTTAGTAGACTCCTCAGTGCAAGATACCTAAGAAAGTCAAAAGAAAGCATCCAGGGGAGGGGCTAAACCCACGAGTTGAGATAAAAGAGTAAGGCAGCGAAAGAGCGTTCCCTTACTCACAGACAGGGTAGGAAACCCCTTCTATTTGTCCTAAAAAGGCGCTACCGCCGACTTCGCCCCTGTGAAACTCACTGTTGACACCCCCTAGGGTCGAGTAAAGAACGGCACCTCCTGTTTTGAAGCAGTTAACGTTATGGCGCTCCCGCCCTTGTCCAGTAACCATTCTGAGGGGGGAGCAAGATAAGATCATCAACTCATAAGTCCTTATAGGAGGTAGAGAGCATATTATCTTTCTTTGCGAATATGTTAATCTGTGAAGCCAACAAGCCCTTGCCCTCCAGCCCGCTTGCAGTCAGTGCTTACGTTCCGTCCTGATCCTTTTAGTCATTCACTTCTTTAGAGGATCTTAAAAGGGACTTCGAAAGCAGATATGGAAGGCAGAGTAGTAGAAGGAAAGAATGGTTGGGTGGATTCATTTACTTGCAAGGGGCCTCTCGCTACTGACTCAAACGATTGGTATGTCCTGACCTTAGTAAGCCCAGGGAAAGAGGCCAAAAAGCTACTACATATACTCCTGCTTAGCTGCTTTTAATGCCTAAAGAAAGGACTCCCCTATCCGGGGGCACGCAGGTCATTGATAGCTTCCCTGGCTTTCTTTCTAGCGGGAAGCGGGCACTTCCCTATCTTCGAAAACTCCCCATCTCATATTCATTATATGGATTGGTCGGACTTCCATTTCTGCTAGTCCTATTCAACATAGGCCAAGCAGAGAAGCGTGACAGCTGTGGGTACTCCTTGGTCCGCCGGAAGGGCTGCGAGTATCTAGCTATATCAATCTAAGACGCGGACTAATAGGAATTGGAAAAATCCGTGTATTCATACGCTGGGCCGAAACAATGTGCATTGCCGAATGGGCTCTCTCTCTATTCCTTGTCTTGTACCCCTTCCTTCAGGTGCAGTTTCTCTTTCGGGTGCAGGGACCTTCCTCATGCGAGTGATAGAACTCGCTACCAATTCATCTTCTTTCTCGCTTCCTTATGCCTTTCCATTCGCCGTTGAAGAAAGAAAAGACAACTGTCCGAACCCACCGATATTGAAATAGATTGACTTTATTACTGCTACGGCTATGGCTATATCATAAATGGATTGATTAATGGTATTTTCTTTTATCCGGGCGAAGCTCCATGGATTGATTCCCGTAAGAGGCAACATCACCTTTCCTGTGTTCTCAATGAGAAATCAACTAAGGCAAATAGCCGGCACATCCCAGGGTTAGGGTCAAGGGTTCGGTCGAGCACCAACTATCGTTGCCCTCATCTAGTGAGGATTTTTATAGGTAGGTATCATCCCTCTTACAGTCCTACCTTCAAGTAGCTTCTTTCTTTTTAAGATGGGTGGAGAGCTTCTGTCTACCCCTTTCCATTTTCAATTCCTTCTTTTCGTTTTAGTTGGAACAATCCGAATTCTCATTGTAAACGCTATCTATGTGTGGATCTCGGGGGTTGCCTTTTATCCGGAAGTCGAATGGAGTGGGGCTTGCCCCTCCATCAGTTGATAAATAGAGTTCCGTCCGAGGCGTGGGTTGGGAAAGGAAGTCAAGCCATTTAGCTCTTCCTTCTACTCGCTAGCGGGAAAGGAAGTAGATGCGTACTTAACACACACTTCACTCAGAAGTGAGAAATGGACAAGAGTCGAATCGTGGAGGAGAATGCATTCGGAAAACCCGCTTCCTTAGTGAGAGTTCCGGGTTACCGGCTTGGATGTTCATTCCCAACATGGTTTAACTCCTAGTTACTACTTTGGAGGAGAGTATTTGGTAGATTGAAGAGCATCATCATCTGCAGACAAAGATGAAGGGGGTCTTTCTAGCCTTTTTATTCTTGTGCCTATGTGTGCGTGTGGGTACGCCTGTATGCCTGTTCGCTTGTGTTCGTATGCCGGTGTCGGTGTCGTTGCTGTGTTCGGTCGGTACTTTCCTGTATCTTAGGAACCTTAGGATCCTTGTATGAAAATTTTATTGAAGCTAACTTCCTTCAAGAACTGTTAGTGAAAGAAGGAATTCCTGCTTAGATTAAGCCAGTACTACTTTTTATAGAGGAAGATAGGACAGTAATAGAGAGAATCAACTACTACAATACTGGCATTCATCTCTTCTATGAGCAAAACTCTTTGTATGGGCATTATTCTTTACAATAATCTGTTTTTTATTTATTTGATAGAAAATCACCTATTAGCCCTTTCAAACGTTCGATTTAAAGCGATTAGTTTAAATACGATTTCATCTATAAGCCCTCCTGCTTCCGCTCAGCCCGGTACAGCTACCGAAGGGGGAGCCAGTACTCTATTGTTTCGCTTGGCCAATTCCTATATGTCTTTTTACCTGTCTTTCTGTTTTCTGTTGTCAAAGTCTATATTGACTTCTATATTCCTGGTATTGTTGTTCTCCCTGTGTCGGAGGAGGAAGCCGCACACTCCCACATCGAGTAAGGGGACGAAGGGCCTGTAGCAGCTGCGGTAGTCTCATTTGTACAAGTAGCTGGGTTCCCTATGTACAAGGGTGGTGGTAATAGGAGTTAGAGGTCTCTGGCTACCATTGCCTTCTATACTCGCGGGAAAGAGTAGCCTTTTTTCTTTCTTTAAAAGAAAGATAAGGTCAGTTTTCCCGCCTTTAACCGTTTCCCTCCTTCGTGGGTACAAGCTTAGCGCGGGTTGTGCAAGCGTGTCATCTTTCGCTTCTTTCTTTATCCATTTGCCGGAGCTTCCCTTTTAGCAGCAGGAAAAGAGAGTCAGACTGATTTAGAGAATCCGCCCCGGAAACTCATTTTTTTAAGTAGCTAGAAAGCGGAATTCTCAGAAGGTCAATCACCAGCAGACGTCACTCACAGCATTCGTTGGCACAGAGTTGCTAGCTTCATTCGTCATGGCAATAGTAATCAGACTAGTGGGATTAAGAATCTGGACCTAACCATTAGATTGAGACATAGGTGTACACTGATGGAAGACCAACTGATTGGTTCGCCTAGCCCGGTTAGAGCATTCCACATTCTACTAGCAACTCGTAAAGAGAGGGCCGTCTTTCTTAATTTAGCAGACTGAGCACCAACTTTCTCTCATTCGGGAGACGAGGACCAAGCAATTCCATCAACATGAGACTAGTCAATCAAAGCCAGTCAGTCTGATCTTTGTAACATGGTCCCATTGCCTTTGCTTAGCGGGCATCTCTATCCTTTTGATCATTCCTCTTTCCCGGCACACTTTCTATATCTCCTTTTTCTAGTGGGTCTTTCCGTTCTCATAATCTAAGGAAGGTCTTTATAGCATCTGTTTGATTTATCTCCAATCCTTAGAAAGAACATCCTTAGAGATTACTTATAAGAAGTATGAGAATGAAAAAGCTATTTCACTGACAAAGGGTCTACTTTTCTTTCTCTCCTTATGTGTGATGTGAACTAAGTTCAACTCCAAATCCCTTACTTTGAGCAGGTTTTCACTTCACGATTAGACTCAGACCCTCGGGTTGTCCTTCGGTTCACTGATTTTCATAGTTTAGACGGCCAGTCTCTTTTTTCTTTTTAAAGTTGGGCCAGACCCAAGCTTTCTGAGATTAGCTGATCCCGACCCCATTGCTATCAAAAGCCAATAGGGCTATCTGAATTGAACTCTGTAGGACTTTCGCTACCTGGGTTGGATTGGTTTTCGTAATGCTACTTTGGACAAGTCAATACTTTCCCACCTTACCAGTAAATAAGGGCTTTGATCTCAATACCAGGCTTTGATTTGGAGGCGGTAGGAGACTTGACAAAAGGAGACTTTTAGCCTATTTATTTAAGGCTGGGACGAGGAAAGAAGAAGCAGTCAGATCCTTTCTAGCCAATCTAAAGACTAGGATTTCTTCTCTATTGCCCTGTGCACGAGGGAAGAACCTGAAAGAAAGAAGACTCCCACTTCAGACTTGCAATCGAGGGCAGGTAGAAACGGAAGGCGCTACCTTACCAACGGAACCCGCCCATCTCTAGTAAACGGACGAACTAGACTGCTGTTTGGGATGAATTCCCCTTTGAGAAGGAGATTTGTCCTACTTTCCCTTAATCGGTACCTCTTTCTTAGAGCTAGTCACCTTGTATTATTAAGAGTTCCGCTTTCATTTGAATCGTCAGATAATCAAGGATCGGGCCCAAGGCTTCTTTTATAAAAGTGAATAGGTCTGATTCACCGGCCAAGGTTTCAGTTGACGCAGAAACCCCCTTTGGAGAAGTATAACCCTTCACCCCGGACCCTGAGTCAAAGTACGAGATTCAAGGCTTCGCTTTTGGCGAGTAATCCCACCTATATTTAATAAAGACTATTATAGGGCGCAAGACAAAGATACATGAGGAGGTGCCCTCTATTCCCTTTCTTTTTCATCTTCTCCTCTAATTTGCAGGGTCCCCTCTTCTTCTTTCTTTCTACGGAATTCTATTCCAGACTCACAGACACGTCATGAGTAGAAGGGGCTACCTCTAGTAATTGGTCTAAAGAGCTGTCTTGCCACCAACTAAATAGCGGGTTTCCAAGGTGAAGCCTACTGTCGAAAGCTTGGACTTTCTCTTTTCACATAGATAGTCGAAAGCCTTTTTGAAAGCATCAAATCCGGTCAAAGAGAACTAAGATCGTGAAGATCTTACCCTCAAGTTAAGGCGGCTTTCCTTGGGTTCACTGAATTTAGTTTAGCAGAGTCGGGAATAACTTCACAACTTCCCTTTCCCGCTTAATCACTTCTAATCAGATCTCTCCAGGGTGATAAAATGCTGGACCGCTTCCCGCTTCAATTCCGGATACTACTTCTTTTCAAGCAGTGGCATTTCTTCCCTTCCCTCCGTGTGAGATGAGAGCTCAGTGGTTACCCGAATGCCAGTCTAGTCCTGTCTCATTTTGAAGGGCTAGTGTACATACTCAATCTGTAATTCTCTCGGTTTATTCCAATTTCCCTGTGTCAATCACAGACTGAGGGACTGAGTCTGATTCTGCCTATTCTTCTGACTAGTGCTCTGAGGAGAGCTAAGGCAGGGGTTTAGACCCGTATAGTTCGAGTCTGCAAGCATGACCTTTTCAATCTTTCTATTAGTCAATCAGTCTAAAGCCAAGCGCATCCACCTTACCCTCTCGTAGTGCTTGATAATGATCTAAGCGGGCGAGCACGCGGTAACCAGCCCATCCAAGGAAGAAGACTCTCTTCCCCTCGAAAGCTTGCTTCTTTTATCTGCCGAATTCTTCATTCCGTCAATAGCCATTTGACCGGATCTTTATGCAAATCATTCTTATATGGTATGGTCGTTTCAATGAGACCTCTTTTTAGCGAGCTTTCCCCTGGGACACATAGTTGTTGTTGGTTCGCCCGGTTGGGCCGCTTTCACCCTGTCACAAGCCCTCCCTCAAAGAGAGCGCAAGTGGCGCATCAGTCTGATTCTAGTGCTCCGTCTCGTTGTCATCTTAAGAGCAGTTCCTTGTGAAAAAATGTGAAAAGCAGTGATACAGGTTTTTATTCCAGTGGAACTATTGACCGAAGAGCCTTACTACCAGAGCTAGTAAGCTATCGGAAGAGCTCAGCTCCTACTATAACCGAGGTGTTATCTATATTGGATCCCAATGGTGTAGTGAAAAACTATAGAGAACTTTTGTTGGTTGTTGACCAACGGAAAGCATGGGAGAAAGATAAGATTTCACGGCTCGGGATGGAAGTGGGCCTCCGTGAAGGCTACTTGAGATGCCGCCTCGTTTATGAAGCACTACTTTGGTTTTTTGGAGCCTTATATATATACGCAAAATCCCCCTTTTTTGAATTAGAGAGATTGTATACGCCTGTATAAAAAAGAAGGCCGGGATAGATTCAGTGAAGCGTTAGTACACTTCACACTGACTATACCGCCTTGAGCTCTACTGAATTAAATGGCTTTTGTTGAAGGCTTCAAGAGTGAGGAAGGCTTCGACGCCACCGGTGACCGGCTTTCGCTGAAAGCACTATTGGGCGGAGGTTTTTCGATCCGATCTCTCACTTGAAGAAAGAGAGCAGCATATTTTTTTTATACGAAATTATGATAGAGTTCTTTTTTCAGTAAACTGAATGACTTGCTCCTTCCGTTTTCTTCGTTTGGTAGGCCATCCATCAACTCTCCCCTTCCTTCCCTTACTTCTTTTTTGCAGTGCTTCTCCCACCTTACTCAACATAGGGCCTCCAAAAGAACTTCCCCAACTGTCTCAAGTCAGGACAAGACTGTCCCCCCCAAAAAAAGTAAAACTGCCCATCATGCAACTGTAGAAGTTGATCCTACTGATGGAAAGGCTTTCAATAAGGTACTCTTGGTTGGATATGCACAATTCAAACCAGCTCGATTTCAGCAAGTTTTTGATCATGGAGAGCAAGAATCCGACGAAGTCCTGCAGTGAATGGGCCGCCTTAGCTTACCCCCATTTTCTGCAATTGTTTCCTCAGAGCCCAGGGGATTTCAAAACTTTGGATTTAGATCCTGAACAAGTAGAGGATCTGATGAAAAATGATTGGGCAGACTTCTTCTATTTGGTTAGAAATGTCGCTGAGCTTACAGTGGATTCCCCTATGGATACTCTGCAGGACATTTTTGCTGACATTAGGGATTCAGAAGAAAAGGCTTTCGATTGTCGATTTTTGAGGGCAAAGCTAGGCTATTTGGTGAAAGAGGCTGATGTAGCAATGGCGAAGCTGATGGCTGAGATTCAAGAAGGAGAAGAGTATATAGAGAGATCGAAGAAATCTCATGAAGAGCTGGTGAACTTAGAAGCTAAAAAAAAGGAGAAGGAACAACTGAACAAAGAGATTCAAGAATTGATGGATCGGGTCAAAGAGCTGGATAAGGATATTCAATCGCTGGAGACTAAGAGCAAACTGAAGAAGGACGTCGCTGGTGCAACTCTTATATAGTATAGAAAGGAGATAAAGGTCTATTTCGCTTTACTTTATAGGGATAGGGGGGGTTCGGGTTCGTCGTAGGAATCTTTCTGGTTCCCGCTCCCTCCTTCCCGGCCCTCTTGCTTACTATGAGTTTGCTTCCTACGAGCCCATGCGCGATCGTGCAAATAGATAGGGTTCGGTATTACGAATCCAGATACTATGGGATTGGACATCTGGCGATACACAACCTCCCTCCCGGTGGGACAAGCGGTAGTACGATTCAAGGGAATTGGACACTCCCGGAACGCATATACCAAAAACTAGAGTAGCGAGGGAACCTAACCGCGGTAGAGGCTCCCCTCTCCCTTCTTTAGTAGCAATGTTCACTACTGCCGCTGTTGCGGAGCACCCGCCCGTAGGTTTTAGTAGACATCGGTACGATTGTAAGATGTTATAACTCATAAGGCAATGATAGGGAGTACTATTAACAACCATCTCGCTCGCTGGTCTTTTCGACCGTATTATCGACCACGATCGAATCCCGCCCGCATTCGGGATCGGGCGGAGGCCTTAAATCAGTAGGGCAATAGCATAGCTATTATTGACCTGACCCCTCTCAGGCAGGCCTACTTTCTTCAAGATACGAAACGAGCAGCCGGAAACGGCTGTCCCTATTGTATTTTAGATGGAGTCATCAACAGGGCTAAGAATCTTACCTTTACTTAGAGAGGGGCAGCGGTACCACGCTCTTCCGTGCTCGTAGGTTGACTCCCCTATGCATCCCGACTAAGGTCTCACAAACGTGCACTTCCCTTATGCATCCAGCCGCTTCACTAATGTGAATAGGTTATAAAGAAGGGTGGGTTGGTTATATACTCTTATGCGCGTTCCTTCTTCGAACCTTTTGGTATGTATTGCCCCCTAACTATAGATCAGATCCACCAGACGAGAAACTAAATTCCGCACTGCTGCTGAGTCGTCGGACTTATCCACCAAGGGATTCGTGGAATTTCTGTGGATTGCGTTGGGGGAAATCTACCAAAGCTAGGCAGATAGATAGACTCCTTTCCCGCTGCTAATGGAGAGCAAGAAACAAAATAAAATTATTGTTTTTTAACTAGCGCCCCCTTTTGGGTATGCAGGTACTAAGAGTCCTCTCACTACCAACCAGCAGACATCATCTGGCTGGGTCTTGCCGGTATCAACAACGAGAAAAAAACAACCAAATGGAAACAGCAACTAACTATGGCTCTTGGCCCAGACAACGTCCTAGGCGTAGGGGGGATCGGAGCAACAGGGAACGCCTAGACGACGTTGTTATTCCTGGGCTGCAGTAAGTAGATCGAGAGGTCGTTCCGCCCCTTGTCCCCGAATATGGGTAAAAAATTCTCATACAATGTTGCTCCAATCTGACCTAGCTGGCGAGCAATCCCAGTTCGCGACAGAGAACAAGACAGCAAGCGAGCGTACCTTTGTTCGCCTCTTCTCCACCAAGCACGGAAGTTTAAGGATAACTGTAGGTCGGTGGCTACCTAAGGAAACTCCGATTCGATCCGCCCCCCGGCTGGGAGGCATCTACCTCATCCCGATCACAAGGAGAGGTTCACCATGATGGGGGGTACTTCTTTTTTTCCCTTCCGGAAAGAATGAGATGCATAGGGGACCATCCTTTTGTTGCGGCATGCTCCTTAGATTTACGGATTCGCAGGGGGCCTCAGGCCCTACTTAGTTGACTGACAATGACAAAGGCTTGCGAAACTAAGTAGGGCCTTTTGAATTGAATCTTAAGTAGTCTATCAGTGGTGCAAAGCGGCCCCTTTTCAGTAGGGAAAGGTTAGACCTTAGAAAGGCAGCGAACAGCGGTTCTTCTATGTAGGTATGGCCTTCCCCCTTGACTCTCCTAACGTCGAGCTAAGTTACTTCGTAACCTTTTCGTAGCGTAGTAGAATGAAGGCTACGCACCGACGCTCTCTTATCTATTAGCCTAAGCGTCTTCGCTAACTCGCTCGCCTACTTTACTATACCCTACTAATGTATTGTATAGTAGGGTAGGCTAGGCTAACTCAGCCGCTTACTTCTACTAATGTAGGGCTAAGTAGCGCCTTTTCCTTTTTTAATAACCCATTCTCATTATCTTTCATAAGTCAAGTAGGCGAACCTATAGGTCCTTAGTAGCGTTGACAAAGAAGAACAGCCGGTTAAAAGACAGCGAATCTTTTTATTATATTATAGGCCAGCTTGACAAGCTACCCTTCCTCTTGATCTGAGGTGCGAAGAGAAAGATCTCTTTTTTATTTTATGACTTCCACTTATCGATCCCGGTCCAGAAAAGTGACCGACCAGGGCCCTATTGATGAATGAAAGAAAGGGTTTATGAGCCCTAGCCCTGTAAGCCCACACCTGTGTAGAGTAGATCGTTCAACACCTGCGGCACAAACCCATTTTTGACCTATTGGTCCTAGTATCATAGGCGACCGAACGGCCGCCCCCTAATTACTAGACCGACCTGCTATAATAATTCCATAAACACCTAGCGAAGATATGGCAAACAAATAAAGTAGCCCTATGTTCGGATCTGACAATACCATACCATAATCAAAAGGTACAACGGCCCGAGCGACCAGACTTAACATAAATGTAGCCACTGGAGCCATTCTAAAAAGGGAGAAATTAGCACTACTTGGTGAAATAGGTTCTTTTAGAATCAATTTCAAACCATCTGCTAGAGGTTGTAACAATCCAAACGATCCCACTACATCAGGACCCTTTCGACGTTGCACAAAAGCCATTACTTTACGTTCAGCTAGCACTAAAAAGGCTACTCCCAGTAGAAGTGGTAGAATTATTCCAAGTATTTCAGCTGGAACAGCTATGTACATTTTATATTTTCTATTCACTCATGATCTGGCCTGGTCGACCCGATCATGATATTTCACTCATGATCTGGCCTGGTCGACCCAATCATGATATTGAAGGATGGGACCTTTTCTCGAAAAACTCCGGATCCCGAGAAGAGTTGAAGACGGTGCAAGATCGAATCCTCTTACGTTACTTCGAATGGAATCTTAGCCCGCCTCACTTGCTTTCTTTACTGCATAAGGGCATAAGCGAAGTCAAGGGATTTCCTTCTAACTAGTGGCTGAGAGTAAGCAAGCTACCTTCATTCAACAGATTTGTGGTTGAGTCAATAACATGCTCTGGGTCGGGAATCTTTGCTCTTCTCTTTTGCATTTCCGCTGCCTGCGTTCTTCTTCGTGTCCGTCCGTATCGCAAAGCTGGTCGACGCCAGCTGTTGAAAATAGGGGGCCAACCAAGACCCCCTAATAAAGCTTTGTTCGATAAAGCAAACGATTCGTTCCGACAACTTCGGACCAGATTAATCCCTTTGAATTAGCCGATCTTACAAGATCGATCGGGCGGGCTGGTTGGGAAGGGGTGATTCGCGGAGAAAAGAATCGCTGAGAGATAGATTCTACTATTTGGTCAGGACGAATGAGTGGCTGTGAAGCATGCTCCGGGGGGGATTGACCCTTCCCCAAGTCCGTCCAGTCAGAAAGGGGAGGGCCCGCTGTCTAGACTGCATTTCGGGAGTTTGAACACCATCCCATTTCAACCAAAAATACAACCCTGTCAAAGATATCTAACCTTCCTTCCTTATGAGTGGAAATCAAATCCCGTTTTGTCTTTTTTGCATAAAAAGCAGCCAGCCGGTAATATATAAATATATATATATATATTTAAACCCGGTGCATTTCTTCCGACCTTTTTTGAAAAGCGCATAGTTTCTCCTCCAAAAATGACCTCTCCAGTCGGAGAACGCATGAGATATTTACCTAAAGCAGTAGGTCCTTGAGCGGATCCCACGTTAGCCCCAAGACGTTGGTCTCTAACTAGAAAAGTAAATGCTTGAGCTTGAGTGAGAAGGCCTCCTCGCTTATTGACTTGAACCACTGACCTTTAGAGCGAACCTATAGGACAAAAGGAACTTAACTAACGGCACCTGACAAAGAGCAAACAGCTTGTCTCAACTACTTGACTTCAGTCCCAGTACTGAAAGACGTAACTTCAGGAGTTTCCCTGAGAGAATAGCAAAGCGTCGAAAGCAGGGAGAGAGGGAGCTCTTACTATGGATCTCCCCTTCCTTATGGCAGGAGGTTTCAAACATCTTCTCTTGTATTCAAATCCGGTTCATCCCTCCGTTCATTTATTGACTGGAGTTCCGGGCTTGTCGAGGTGGGTGGGCATAGTTGAACATAGCATTTGCCGGAAAAGACGGGAGGAGCAATGGACCCCCTCCTTTCACCTGCATAAAAAAAAACTTCATGATATTGAGGGAGAGCTTCGCAGGGTTGACGAAGGAATTGTTTTCTCTTCTAAGGAGGGTTCTGCTTCGTTTGCAGCAGATGATCTTCCTACAACCTCTGTCTCCTTTCTTTTAGACGAGTCTTCTACTACCGAGTCTACTCCTGTCAAAAAATAATAATATTCTAAGACAATCATTAGTTTTAAACAAAGAATCATTTTTCTTTTTAATTCAAACTTTGAAGTACCTTCTCCTTTGCTGAGCTAGACCTGATTTGAATACCGGTTTTATGACCTGGGACCTGCTTCGTCAAATTCAGCAACGGGAGCCCGAGAGGGTTGAGCAGAACCAGAGGCGTCAGGAGCATTGGAAGTTTCATTCCTGACAATCTCATGCTGCTCCGTCGATCTTGGAGAGCCAACTGGAGTTTTACCCTCAGTTGTATTCCGAGCTGTCTCCCTTTCTTTTTCTTCGGCATTTACACCCTATATTTGATTTGAGTAAGGCTGGAAAGTATCCTCCAACATAAAAAATCCGCCCTTTCTATCTCTATCTCTCTGTCATGCTCTTCTTCTTCGCTTGAGGACTAGCAACGGCAGTAGTGGCTTTCCTTTTTTTTTCCTTTATCCACACTCTGACCGAAGACAGATCTTAAG